AAAATAAATCTAAACCATTTAAATTTTTTAAAAAAAAAAAAAAAAAAAAAAAAAAAAAAAAATTAATATAATTAAAAAATCACCTAAAATTATATAAATGAATTGCCTGATTAAAGGATTACTTTGATAGAGTAAATTAAATAATATAATATTATATTCATTATATTTAATAGAATTAAACTATTTCTAAAAGAATCAAAATCTTTTGTGCATCATACACTAAAATATAAAAAGATAAGCTAATTTAAGCTACTGGGTTCATACCCCATTTATAAAGGTAAAATCCTTTTCTTTTTAATTAATTTTATAAAAATATTATTTTTAATTATATTAATTTTTAGATCATTAATCTCAATTTCTTCTAATTCTTGATTTAGAATATGAATTGGATTAGAAATAAATTTATTATTTTTTATCCCCCTAATAAGAGATAATAAACTTTTATCTTCTGAATCATCAATTAAATATTTTCTAATTCAATCATTAGGATCATTAATTTTAATATTTTCTTTTTTATTATTATTATTTTATTTTAAAGAAATTTATAAAATTTTTATAATAATTTCATTGTTATTAAAAATAGGAGCAGCTCCATTTCATTTTTGATTTCCTATTGTTATTGAAGGATTATCATGAATTAATTCTTTTATTTTAATAACTTGACAAAAATTATCCCCTATAATTTTAATTTCATATATTTTTAATATTAAATTAATAATTTTAATTATTTTTTTTTCATCAATTATTAGTAATTTAATAGGAATAAATCAAAATTCATTACGAAAATTATTAGCTTTTTCTTCAATTAATCATTTAACTTGAATAATTTCATCTTTATTTATTAGAAATTTAATAATAATAATATATTTTTTATTTTATTCAATAATAACTTTTTCAATAATTATTTATTTTAAAATATTTAATATTTCTTACATTAATCAACTATATTCTACATTTTTTTTTAATAAATATTTTAAATTATTTATTATTTTTAATTTTCTTTCATATGGAGGACTTCCACCTTTTATAGGATTTTTTCCAAAATGATTAATTATTCAAAATTTATGTTTATTAAATCATTTTTTTTTAATAATTGTTTTAATTTTTAGATCATTAATCTATCTTTATTTATATATTCGATTAATTTTTAATATAATAATATTTAATTTTATTGAAAATAATTGAATTATATATAAATACATAAATTTCAATTTTTATAAATTAATAATTTCTATATCATTATTTAATCTATGAATAATTTTTTTATTTCCTTCTTTATATTTTTTTCTTTAAGGCTTTAAGTTAATTAAACTATTATCCTTCAAAGTTAAAAATATTAGAATATCTTTTAAGCCTTAGTTATATTTACACCTTTAGAATTGCAGTCTAATATCATTATTGACTATAAAGCTTGATTAAAAAGATTATTCTTATTCATAGATTTACAGTCTATTGCTTTTTTTCAGCCATTTAATCGCAACAATGGCTATATTCTACTAACCATAAAGATATTGGAACTTTATATTTTATTTTTGGTATCTGATCAGGTTTAATTGGAACATCAATAAGTTTAATTATTCGAATAGAATTAAGACATCCTGGAATATTAATTGGAAATGATCAAATTTATAATTCAATTGTTACAGCTCATGCTTTTTTAATAATTTTTTTTATAGTTATACCAATTATAATTGGAGGTTTTGGAAATTGATTAATTCCATTAATATTAGGAGCTCCAGATATAGCTTTTCCTCGAATAAATAATATAAGATTTTGATTACTTCCTCCATCATTATATTTTCTTATTATTAGTTCTACTACTGATAATGGAGCTGGAACAGGATGAACAGTATACCCCCCTCTTTCCTCAAATATTTCACATATAGGTCAATCTGTTGATTTAGCAATTTTTTCTCTTCATTTAGCAGGAATTTCTTCAACTTTAGGAGCAATTAATTTTATTTCCACTATTTTTAATATACGACCTAAAGGAATAAATTTAGATCAAATACCTTTATTTATTTGATCTGTATTAATTACTGCTTTTTTATTATTATTATCTCTTCCTGTTTTAGCAGGAGCTATTACAATGTTACTAAGTGATCGAAATTTTAATACTTCTTTTTTTGATCCTGCTGGAGGAGGAGATCCAATTTTATATCAACATTTATTTTGATTTTTTGGTCATCCTGAAGTTTATATTTTAATTCTTCCTGGATTTGGAATTATTTCTCATATTATTTGTCAAGAATCAGGAAAAAAAGAAACTTTTGGATCTTTAGGAATAATTTATGCAATATTATCAATTGGAATTCTAGGATTTATTGTTTGAGCTCATCATATATTTACAGTAGGAATAGATGTAGATACACGAGCATATTTTACATCTGCAACAATAATTATTGCAATTCCAACAGGAATTAAAATTTTTAGTTGATTAGCTACTTTATATGGATCAATTTTTAAATTTACTCCAACTATTTTATGATCTTTAGGATTTATTTTTTTATTTACTATAGGAGGATTAACAGGAGTAATTTTAGCAAATTCATCTATTGATATTATTCTTCATGATACTTATTATGTTGTAGCTCATTTTCATTATGTTTTATCTATAGGAGCTATTTTTACAATTTTAGCTGGATTTATTTATTGATATCCATTATTTTCAGGATTATCTTTAAATTTTAATTTATTAAAAATTCAATTTTTTATAATATTTATTGGAGTAAATTTAACTTTTTTCCCTCAACATTTTTTAGGATTAATAGGAATACCTCGACGATATTCTGATTATCCAGATTCATTCTTATTATGAAATATAATTTCATCATTAGGATCAATTATATCTTTTATTAGAATAATATTTTTTATATTAATTATTTTTGAAAGATTTTTATTAAAACGAAAAATTTTATTTTCAAATAAATTAAATTCATCTATTGAATGATTTCAAAATAATCCTCCTATAGAACACAGATATTTAGAATTACCAATATTAACTTCATTCTAATATGGCAGATTAATGTAATGAATTTAAACTTCATAAATAAAGACTTTCTTTTATTAGAATAATGACAACATGATTATCTTTAAATCTTCAAGATAGTTGCTCACCATTAATAGAACAATTAATTTTTTTTCATGATCATACATTAATAATTATTTTAATAATTACTATTTTTATTATATATATTATAATTAATATATTATATAATAAATTTATTAATCGATTTCTTTTACATGGACAAATAATTGAATTTATTTGAACATTAATCCCTTCTTTCATTTTACTTTTTATTGCTCTTCCATCTTTACGATTATTATATCTTTTAGATGAAATTTTAGAACCTTCATTAACTTTAAAATCAATTGGTAATCAATGATATTGAAAATATGAATATTCAGATTTTAAAAATATTGAATTTGATTCATATATAATTCCTCAAGAAAATTTAAATATTAATATATTTCGATTATTAGAAGTTGATAATCGAGTAATTCTTCCTATAAATTCAAAAATTCGAATACTTGTTACTTCAATAGATGTAATTCATTCATGAACAATTCCATCATTAGGAGTTAAAATTGATGGAACTCCAGGTCGATTAAATCAAATTAATTTTTTAATTAATCGACCAGGTTTATTTTTTGGTCAATGTTCAGAAATTTGTGGAGCAAATCATAGTTTTATACCTATTGTTATTGAAAGAATTTCTCCAAAATTTTTTATCAATTGAATTAAAAATTTTTAAATCATTAGATGACTGAAAGCAAGTACTGGTCTCTTAAACCAATTAATAGTAAATTAGCAATTACTTCTAATGAAAAAATTAGTTAATTTCTATAACATTAGTTTGTCAAACTAAAATTATTATTTAATAATATTTTTTAATTCCACAAATATTTCCAATAAATTGATTATTAATTTATATAATTTTTATTTTAATTTTTATAATATATATAATTAAAATTTATTTTTCTTTTTTTCAAAAAATACCTTCAAATAATAAATTTAATTTTAAAATTAAAAAAATTAATTGAAAATGATAAATTTATTTTCTTCTTTTGATCCTTCATCTAATTTTTTTTATATTCAACTTAATTGATTAAGAATTTTTATTGGATTAATAATTATTCCATCAAACTTTTGAATTTTTCCATCTCGATATTATTTAATTTGAATAAAATTAATTTTATTTCTACATAAAGAAATTAAAATTTTATTACAAAATTATATATTTAAAGGATCATCATTATTATTAATTTCAATTTTCTCAATTATTTTATTTAACAATTTTATAAGTTTATTTCCTTATATTTTTTCATGCTCAAGTCATATAATTTTTTCAATCTCATTATCTCTTCCTATTTGAATATCACTAATAATTTTTAGATGAATAAATAATTATAATCATATATTTGCTCATTTAATTCCTGAAAATACTCCATATATTCTTCTTCCATTAATAGTATGTATTGAAACAATTAGTAATATTATCCGACCATTAACTCTTGCTATTCGATTATCTGCAAATTTAATTGCAGGACATTTACTTTTAACTCTTCTTGGAAATATTTCAATATTAACTAATTTTCCTATTATTTTTATAATAATTCTTATTCAATTAATTTTAATATTTTTAGAAATAGCTGTTTCAATTATTCAATCATATGTTTTTATAATTTTATTAACATTATATTCTAGAGAAATTATTTAATGATTAATCAAAATCATCCATTTCATTTAGTAAATCCAAGTCCTTGACCAATTTTAACATCATTTAGTATTATATTTATTATATTCAGAATAATTTATTTATGAAAATTTAAATTAATATCATTATTAATATTCATTGGATTATTATTATTATTTTGATCTTTATTACAATGATGACGAGATATAATTCGAGAAAGAACTTTTCAAGGTCATCATACTAAAATAGTAATAATAAATCTTAAATTAGGAATAATCATATTAATTTTATCAGAAATTATATTTTTTTTTTCATTTTTTTGAACATTTTTTCATAATAGACTTGCCCCATCAATTGAATTAGGTATAATTTGACCTCCTAAAGGAATTAATCCATTTAACCCTTTTAATATTCCATTATTAAATACAATTATTTTATTAACATCAGGAATCTCTATTACTTGAACTCATAATAGAATTTTAATAAATAATTACTCACAAACTTCTCAAAGTTTATTTTTTACAATTATTTTAGGAATTTACTTTATTTTTTTACAATTATATGAATATTTTATAGCTCAATTTTCAATTTCTGATTCATCCTTTAGATCAATTTTCTATATAGCAACTGGATTTCACGGATTTCATGTAATAGTAGGAACTATATTTTTATTAATTTGTTTATTCCGACATATTAAATATCACTTTTCTATATATCATCATATTGGATTTGAATTAGCTGCATGATATTGACATTTCGTTGATGTAGTTTGACTATTTTTATTTTTATCAATATATTGATGAGGAAATTAATTATTTATATAATATATCTAGTATATTTGACTTCCAATCAAAAAGTTTTTAATAAAAATATAAATAATTTTCTTAATTATATTAATAAGAATTATATTTTATGTATTTAGAATACTTATTATAATAATTTCATTTATTATATCTATAAAAACTAATATAGATCGAGAAAAATCTTCTCCTTTTGAATGTGGATTTGATCCTAAATCATCTTCTCGAATTCCTTTCTCATTACATTTTTTTTTAATTACAGTTATATTTTTAATTTTTGATGTTGAAATTACTTTAATTCTTCCTATAATTTTAACATTTAAAATTTCAAATTTATTAAATTGATCAATATTATCAATTTTATTTTTAATTATTTTATTAATTGGATTATATCATGAATGAAATCAAGGAATATTAAATTGATTATAGGGTTGAAGTTTTTAACAATTGATTTGCAATCAATAAATTATTGAATTTTTCAATCTACCTTAAATATGAAGTATTATACAATTAGTTTCGACCTAATTTTTGGTAATTTATTACCCATATTTAAATATTTAATTGAAACCAAAATAGAGGTAAATCACTGTTAATGATTTTATTGAATTTAATTCCAATTAAAGAAATATGATGATCAAGAAAAAGCTGCTAACTTTTATCTTTAAATGGTTAAATTCCATTAATATTTCTATTTATATAGTTTAACAAAAACATTATATTTTCATTATAAAATTAGAATATTATTCTTATAAATATTTAATATTATATTATATCAACATATATTAATTATAATATATATATATATATATATATATATATATATATTAATATCAATATAAATTATTATTTAAATATAATTATATTATATAATATAATTACTAAAAATAATTCAAATTTTATAAAAATAAAAATAAATAAAAAAAATATATAATATAATTAATATAATATAATATAATAACAATAATAATAATAATAATAATTATTATTTACATTTAATAAAAATAATTTATATAATATATAAATAATTATTATAAAAAATATTTATTAATATAAAATATTTTATATTTTAATAATTTATATATTATATGAATTATTTTTAGTAAATATAAATTATTATTATTATTCAAAGATTAAAAATCTCCTTAATATTTTCAATATTATACTCTTTATAAGCTATTTGAATAAATAAATATAAAAATAATATAAATAATTATAAACCAAAAATAAAATATTGATATATAAATTATATAATTATTAATATGATAAATTTGAATTTTTTTTACTAAATTTAAAATATTATTATAAAATCCTATTCTTCCATAAAATTCTAATCATCCTAAATCAATTATTTTTAAATAACTTTTTCTTATTTTTATTGACTTATAAATAAATAAATTTACTGAAATATGTGGTAAAAATCATATTATTCTATTAAACATAAAAATTTTATATAAATTATTTATTATTATTACTTTATTTTTATAAATACATTCATTAAACTTATTAATTAAATAACCAATAAATCCTCCTAATAAACAAATAAATAAAACTAAATTTTTTAAATAAAATGGTAATAATACAATATCTGAAAAATTAAAAATTAATCATATTAATATTCTTCCTATAAATATTCTTAATACTATTATTAATATTATTCTAAATCTTATATTTTTTACATTCTTTGAAATATTTATAAATGAATAAAATTGATAATCTATAATTATTAAATAATAAATTAATCGAACTGAATATATAACAGTTAAACCAGTTGAAATAATTACTAAAAATATACATAATAAATTAATTTTCATTATTATTATTATTTCTAAAATCAAATCCCTTGAATAAAATCCTGATAAAAAAGGTATACCACATAAAATTATATTTCTTAAAATTAAACATGAACACTCTAAAGGTATTAAATTAATTAATCTTCCTATCTTTCGAATATCTTGAATTATTATTAAATTATGAATAATTACTCCTGCACATAAAAATATTAAAGCTTTAAATAATGCATGAACTAATAAATGAAAAAATGCTAATTCATATTTACCTAATGATAAAATTACTATTATTAATCTTAATTGTCTTAAAGTTGATAAAGCAATAATTTTTTTTAAATCATATTCATAATTAGCCCCAATACCTGCTATAAATATTGTTAATCTTGAAATAATTAATAATAAATTTATTAATATATTATTTATAAATATATAATTAAAACGAATTATTAAATACACTCCTGCAGTTACAAGTGTAGATGAATGAACTAAAGCAGATACTGGAGTTGGAGCAGCTATTGCTATAGGTAATCATGATGAAAAAGGAATTTGAGCTCTCTTAGTAATTGAAGCAATTAAAACAAAAATTATTACTATAAATATATTTATATCTATATAAAATATTTTATAAATTATAAAATTTCAAGATCCATAATTTATTATAAAAATAATTGAAAATAATAATGAAATATCACCAATTCGATTAGATAAAATAGTTATTATTCCTGCTCTATAAGATTTAATATTTTGAAAATATACTACTAAACAATAAGAAACAAAACCTAATCCATCTCAACCAATTAAAATTCTTATTAAATTAGGACTAATAATTAATAAAATTATAGAAAAAACAAATATTAAAACTAAAATTAAAAAACGATCTTTTCTTTTATCTATTATTATATAATCTATTCTATAATTAACTACTATTGATGAAATTAATAATACAAAAGAAATAAAAATACAAGATATTCAATCAATTAATATCAATATTGAAAATTTTATTGTTATAAAATTATAAAATTGAAATTCTAATATTAATCTATAATCATATATAAAAAAATACAATGAAATAATAAATATTAATAATCTAACAATTAATATTATAATAAATCTAATTTTATATAATTTTATCTTCAAAATTTAAAAAGATTATCTTATTTTTGATACCACAAATCAATGTTTTTATTAAACTATTTAAATATATTAATAATATACTCTTAAATATTAATAAATTTAAAGGAACTCAATGTAAAAATATTAAATAATATTCCCGTAAAATCCCAACTCTAAATCTATATATTCCTATATAATACTTTCCATGTTGACTATATGAATATAAATATAAATTATAAACTCCACAAAAAAAAGAATAAAAAAATAAATAAATAATTATTAACCACGATCAAATAACTATTCTATTTATTAATATAATTTCTCCTAATAAATTTAATGAAGGAGGAATTGCTATATTTATTGAACATATAAAAAATCACCATAATCTTATTTTAGGTATTAAATTAATTAAACCTTTATTAATAAATAATCTTCGTCTTCCTAATCGCTCATACGAAAAATTTGCTAAACAAAATAATCCAGAAGAACATAATCCATGAGCAATTATTAAATTAATTGATCCAATTACCCCAAAAAAATTTATTGTTATCAATCCACATAATACTAATCCTATATGAGCAACTGATGAATATGCAATCAATATTTTTAAATCAATTTGACGAATACAATTTAATCTAATTAAAATTATACCAATTACTCTAATTCTTATTCATAAATAATTAAATTTTATATTTATTTCTAATAAAAATGATATAACTCGAATTAACCCATATCCTCCTAATTTTAATAAAACTCCAGCTAAAATTATTGATCCAGAAATAGGAGCTTCAACATGAGCTTTTGGTAATCATAAATGAACTAAAAATATAGGTATTTTTACTAAAAAAGCCATAAATATACTAAAATATAATATTATATTATTCAAATTATAAAATCTTAATAAATAAAAATCTAATACATTTAAATTAATATATATATATATAATTCCAAGCAATATTGGTATTGATATAACTAATGTATAAAATAATAAATATATTCCAGCTTGAATTCGTTCAGATTGATAACCTCATCCTAAAATTAATAATAATGTAGGAATTAAACTTCCTTCAAAAAATAAATAAAATTTTATTAATCTTATTCTTAAAAAACTTAATAATAATAATAATAATAAAACTATTAAATTAAATATAAATACTATTAAATATTCATTATTTTCATAAATTTTATTTCTAGCTAACATTATTAAAATAAAAATTCAAATTCTTAAATAAATAAACATAAATGAAATACTATCTACTCTTAATGAATAAGAAATTAATACTCTAAATCCATAAATATTATAATATATTATTAAATAAAATATTAATAATATTATATAAATAAAAACCATTCAATAATTTTTTTTATTTAAAATTATAAAAAACATAAATAAAATAAATATTATTAATTTTATCATTATAAAATATTAAATGATTGAAAATTATCATTTCCATATATTCGAACTATTGAAACTAAAATAGATAAACCTAAAACTCCTTCACATACTGTTATTACTAAAAAAATTATTAATAAATAATATATATTATATATTATTCTTAAATATAAATAAAATATTATAAATAATCTTAATACTATATATTCTAAACTTAATAATAATAATAATAAATGTTTTTTATTTTTTACAAATACTAATATTCCTATTAAAAACATTATCTCAAAAAAAAATATAATCATTAGTTTTAATAGTTTAACAAAAACATTGGTTTTGTAAACCAAAATTAAATATTTTTTTTTAAAACATCAAGAAAAAATAATTTATTTATCTTTAATTTCCAAAATTAATATTTTTTTTAAAACTATTTCTTGAAATTATTCAATGATTTTTATTATTTATTTTATTTTCTTTAAATTTTATATTCTTTATTATTAAACATCCATTAACTATAAGATTAATTTTATTAATTCAAACTTTCATAATTTCAATTATATCAGGAATAATAAATAAAAATTTTTGATTTTCTTATATTTTATTCCTTATTTTTATTGGAGCTTTATTAATTTTATTTATTTATATTACATCTCTTACATCCAATAAATTATTTAATTTCTCATATAATATAATTTTTTTTCCATTAATTTTTTTTTTATTATATTTACTTATAAATCCAAATTTTTACAATTGAAATTTTTTTAATTCTGATATATTCAAAATTAATGAATTAAATTTATTATCTTTTAATTATGAATTTATTATACTATTTAATTTTCCTTCTAATATAATCATTTTAATAATTATAATTTATTTACTATTAACATTAATTAGAATTATAAAAATTACAAAATTTAATAAAGGCCCATTTCGAATAATAAACTAATGAATAAATCTTTTAATAAATCAATATTAATAATAATTAATAAATCAATTTTTGATTTACCAACTCCAAGAAATATTTCTATTATATGAAATTTTGGATCATTATTAGGAATTTGTTTAATAATTCAAATTATTTCTGGATTTTTTTTATCAATACATTATACTCCAAATATTAATTTAGCTTTTAATAGAATTATTCATATTAATCAAAACGTTAATTTTGGTTGAATTATTCGATATATTCACATAAATTATGCATCAATATTTTTTATTTGTATTTATCTTCATATTTTTCGAGGTATTTATTATAAATCATTTTTTTTTACAAAAACATGATTTTCAGGAACAATTATTTTATTAATTTTAATAATAACAGCTTTTATAGGTTATGTTCTTCCATGAGGACAAATATCATTTTGAGGAGCTACAGTAATTACTAATTTATTATCAGCTATTCCATATTTTGGAAATTTAATTGTTCAATGAATTTGAGGAGGATTCTCATTAAATAATGCTACTTTAACACGATTTTTTTCACTTCATTTTATTATACCATTTATTATTTTAGCAATAGTAATAATTCATTTAATATTTCTTCATGAAACAGGATCAAATAATCCTATTGGATTAAATTCAAATATTGATAAAATTCCTTTTCATCCTTATTTTTCATTAAAAGATCTAATTGGATTCATTATAATATTTATATTAATTTTAATAATAATTATATATAATCCATATAATTTTAATGATCCTGATAATTTTATTCCAGCTAACCCTATATCAACTCCCCCTCATATTCAACCTGAATGATACTTTTTATTTGCTTATGCAATTTTACGATCAATTCCTAATAAATTAGGTGGAGTAATTGCATTATTTTCTTCAATTTTAATTTTATTTTCAATACCTTTTACTCATAATAAAATAATTCAAAGAAATTGTTTTTCTCCATTAAATAAATTATTATATTGATTTTTTATTTCTATTTTAATTTTATTAACTTGAATTGGATCAAAACCAATTGAATTTCCTTATATTTATATTGGACAATTTTTAACATTATTATATTTTTTATTTTTTTTTATTAATCCAATAATTAATAATTGATGAAATAAAATTATTATATAGTTAATGAGCTTGATAAAGCATATATTTTGAAAATATAATATAGAAATAAAATTTTCTATTAACTTTACTAAAAATAATTCACTAAAAATATATAATAATTTTATATCCAATAATAAATAATAATATATTTAAAGAAAAAGGTAAAAAACTTTTTCAAGCTAAATATATTAATTTATCATAACGAAATCGAGGAAATGTTCCTCGTACTCAAATAAATAAAAATAAAATTAATATAAATTTTACATAAAATATAAATGAAAATATATTTATTCCTAAAAATATAAGTGAAAATAAAAAACTTATAAATATAATTATTATATATTCAGCTAAAAAAATTAATGCAAATCCTCCTCCACCATACTCAATATTAAAACCTGATACTAATTCTGACTCTCCTTCTGCAAAATCAAAAGGTGCTCGATTAACTTCAGCTAAAGAAATTATAAATCATACTAAAGAAATAGGAAATATAAATATAATTATATCAATAAATTCTTGATATTTTATAAATAAAATTAAATTATAACCATCAATTAAAAAAACTATTCTCATCATAATTAAAACTAAACTAATTTCATAAGAAATAGTTTGAGCAACCCCACGCAATCCACCTAATAATGCATATTTTGAATTAGATGATCATCCAGCAATTATTAAAGGATATACATTTATTCTAATACAACAATAAAAAAAAATAATTCTTAAATCAAAAGAAATTATATTTATAAAATATGGTAAACTTAATCATAATAATATTGAAAAAAATAATGAAAAAATTGGTGCTATTAAATATGAATAATAATTAGATATTATAATATAAATCTGTTCCCTTGTAAATAACTTAATAGCATCACAAATAGGTTGTAATAAACCAATAATTCTTACTTTATTAGGACCTTTTCGAATTTGAATATAACCTAATACTTTACGTTCTATTAAAGTTAAATATCCAACTCCTACTAATACAAATAAAATTAATAATAAAAATTCACAAATTACTAAAATTAATTCATTAATCATCAAGTACTATTTGTAAATATACATATATAAATTCTAAATTTATAGCACTAATCTGCCAAAATAGTATATTATTATATTAATAATATTCATTATATTTAATAATTATTTATTTAATATTAAATCCTTTCGTACTATAATATTATAAATATTTAAAGATAGAAACCAACCTGGCTTACGCCGGTTTGAACTCAGATCATGTAAGAAATTAAAAGTCGAACAGACTTAAACTTATAAGCTTCTACACCTAAATTTATTCTTAATCCAACATCGAGGTCGCAATCTATTTTATCAATATGAACTCTCCAAAATAATTACGCTGTTATCCCTAAAGTAACTTATTTTATTATGCATTAAAAATTAATCAACAATTCATAAATTAATGAAATTACAAATAAAAGTTTATTAAATTTTACTATCTCCCCAATAAAATATAAAAATATTAATTAATTAAATCATCTAAATAATTAAAATTAAAATTTTTATATAAAGATTTATAGGGTCTTCTCGTCTTTTAAATAAATTTTAGCTTTTTTACTAAAAAATAAAATTCAAATTAATCTTAATTAAAACAGTTTATATTTCATCCAACCATTCATTCCAGTTTTCAATTAAAAAACTAATTATTATGCTACCTTTGTACAGTCAATATACTGCAGCCATTTAATATTCAGTGGGCAGGTTAAACTTTATATTTTATTCATAAAGAGATGTTTTTGTTAAACAGGTGAATATATATTTTTGCCGAATTCTTTAACTAAATTTAAAATAATTTTATATTTTTAAATTAATTTATACTAATTATATCATTATTTCTTATTTTTTATTATTATAAATTATATATTAATAAATAATTAAAATTTTAAAAATTTTTAATATTATTTAATAAATTATTACATTTTTATTAATAATGAATAATTTTAACCCTATATTTTATAATTAATAAATAATTTTTAATAATTTATTTTATAGCTTATCCCATAAAATATTTTAATTAAATATTTATTCAATTAATATAAATAATTAAATAATATAAAATTAATAAATTAAATTTATTTCTTAATAAACTAGATACCTTTAAAAACGAAAAACATTTCATTTCAAATATATTATTTAAAATAAATTTATTACTTTAACTTTTATAATATATTAAATCTTTTAAAATCGAGAAAATTAATTTTAATAATTTTTTTTTAATAAACCCTGATACACAAGGTACAAAAATTAAATTTTTCTTTTTATATTTAAATTTTTCATAATATTTCAATTTTCTTTTTCAATACTAATATACTATAATAAATTTTATTTTTTCTTAAATTAATACTAAAAAAATTTTTTTTATAACTATTTTTAATATATATATATATATATATATATATACATATTATATATACATATAATAAATTATTAATAAATAAAATAAAATCAATTTATAATGATTTGCACAAATTCATCTCAATGTAAATGAAATACTTAACTATTAAGCTTTAAATTGCATTCTAGATACACTTTCCAGTACATCTACTATGTTACGACTTATCTTATTTATAAATAAGAGTGACGGGCGATATGTACATATTTTAGAGCTATAATCAAATTATTAATCTTTATAATTTTACTATCAAATCCACTTTCATAAATAAATTTCATTATTTAATTCATTTAAATATATTTATTGTAACCCATTTTCACTTAATTATTAGCTAAACCTTGATCTGATATAACTTATTATATTAAATAATTAAAAATTAATAATTCTTTTAAAATATTTATAACGACGGTATATAAACTTTATAAAATTAAGTAAGGTCCATCGTGGATTATCGATTATGAAACAGGTTCCTCTGAATAGACTAAAATACCGCCAAATTTTTTTAATTTCAAGAACATAACTAATACTACTATAGTTTTTTTAATTTAATTTATAATAATAGGGTATCTAATCCTAGTTTATTTCTAAATTTATAAATTCAATATTATTATATTAATATAATATAAACATTAATTTATTTAAAATTTCACCTAATAAATAAAATATACATATATATTATATTAATATATATATATATATATATATATATTATAATTTAATTTTTACCAATAAATTTTATTTGTATAATCTGTTTAACCGCAATTGCTGGCACAAATTTAATTTATACTCTTTAATTTAACTATTTCTAAATTTCTTTAATTTATAATATTAATTACTGCAATATTACATACATATATTATTTAAATATAAAATATATCAACTAAAATTTACATGTAAATTTAATTAAAAACAAAATAATAAACTTAAATTAAACTTTATTTAATTAATTAATTAATAATAATAATATATAAATTAATTATTTATATAATAATTACACTAATAATTAAAATTAGTAATTTATATTACATAATATATTTTATATCTAAATAACAATTTATAGTAATATTATTTATATATTATAAATAAATTTTTAAAATTTTAT